GCTTACGTAGTTTAATTAAATCATGCCGCTGAAGATGGTAAGATGGTCCTTAGATTGGTCCCGAAAGCACAAAGGTTTGGTCCTAACTTTTCTATCGTCTTTAGCTAAAATTACACATGCAAGTATCCGCACCCCCGTGAGAATGCCCCACAGTTCCCCTCCCCGGGAACAAGGAGCTGGTATCAGGCACGCCCACGCACCGCCCACGACACCTTGCTCAGCCACACCCCCAAGGGAACTCAGCAGTGATAAACATTAAGCCATAAGTGAAAACTTGACTTAGTTACAGCTATTAGGGCCGGTAAAACTCGTGCCAGCCACCGCGGTTATACGAGAGGCCCAAGTTGATAGTTATCGGCGTAAAGAGTGGTTAAGTTAGCCCTAATAACACTAAAGCCGAACGCCCCCAAAACCGTTATACGTTCTCGGAGGTATGAAGCCCAACTACGAAAGTGGCTTTAAAATACCCGACCCCACGAAAGCTGTGAAACAAACTGGGATTAGATACCCCATTATGCCCAGCCCTAAACTTTGATAATTAACTACACCCATTATCCGCCTGGGAACTACAAGCTCTGGCTTAAAACCCAAAGGACTTGGCGGTGCTTAAGATCCACCTAGAGGAGCCTGTTCTAGAACCGATACCCCCCGTTCAACCTCACCCTATCTTGTTCCTACCGCCTATATACCGCCGTCGTCAGCTCACCCTGTGAAGGATTAGTAGTAAGCAAAATTGGTATGACCCAAAACGTCAGGTCGAGGTGTAGCGTATGAAAGGGAAAGAAATGGGCTACATTTCCTAAGCAGGAAATTACGAACAATATGTCTGAAATGTGTATTAGAAGGAGGATTTAGCAGTAAATGAAAAACAGAGTGTTTCATTGAAACCGGCCCTAAAGCGCGCACACACCGCCCGTCACTCTCCCCGAGACGCGACCTTTTATACTTAATTGCCCAAACAAAATAAGGGGAGGCAAGTCGTAACATGGTAAGTGTACCGGAAGGTGCACTTGGACAAACCAGAGCGTAGCTAAAATAGTAAAGCATCTCCCTTACACTGAGAAGTCGTCTGTGCAAATCAGACCGCCCTGACGCCTAACAGCTAGCCCACCAATTCATTCAACACCCACTTATTAATAACCCCTCACGCACTAAAACTAAAAATCAAACCATTTTTCCCCCTAAGTATGGGCGACAGAAAAGGAACCCAGGAGCAACAGAAAAAGTACCGCAAGGGAACGCTGAAAGAGAAATGAAACAACCCAGTAAAGCCTAAAAAAGCAGAGATTCCATCTCGTACCTTTTGCATCATGATTTAGCAAGTATAACCAAGCAAAAAGAATTTTAGTTTGGCCCCCCGAAACCAAGTGAGCTACTCCAAGACAACCTAAAATAAGGGTAAACCCGTCTCTGTGGCAAAAGAGTGGGAAGAGCTTTGAGTAGCGGTGACAGACCTATCGAACTTGGTAATAGCTGGTTGCTTGAGAAATGAATAGGAGTTCTGCTTCTTATATTCTCACCCCGCCCTGGTCGTTTGAGCCCTACCGCAGGTAAAAGAAGATAAGAAAGTTAATCAAAGGGGGTACAGCCCCTTTGAGACAAAGTACAACTTTTTCAGGAGGGTAAAGATCATAATTTTTAAGGTGACTATGTCTTGGTGGGCCTAAAAGCAGCCATCCCATTAGAAAGCGTTAAAGCTCTAACATACCCTCCACCCCCGATCCCGATAACAAATCTTAGCCCCCTATACATATCAAGCCGTCCCATACAAATCTATGGGAGCGATTATGCTAAAATGAGTAATCAGAGAGCCCCACCTCTCTCCCTGTACATGTGTAAATCGGAACGGACCCTCCACCGAAACTTAACGGCCCCAAAACAACAGCGGGTACTGAATGATCAGCAGTTAACAAGAAAATCATCCAAAATATTGCCGTTGACCCCACACCGGTGTACTTCAAAAGAAAGACCAAAAGGAAAAGAAGGAACTCGGCAAAACCACCAAAGCCTCGCCTGTTTACCAAAAACATCGCCTCTTGCTAATTACACATAAGAGGTCCCGCCTGCCCTGTGACCCCCAGTTTAACGGCCGCGGTATTTTGACCGTGCAAAGGTAGCGCAATCACTTGTCCCTTAAATGAGGACCTGTATGAATGGCACAACGAGGGCTTAACTGTCTCCTTTCCCCGGTCAATGAAATTGATCTTCCCGTGCAGAAGCGGGAATCCTAACATAAGACGAGAAGACCCTATGGAGCTTTAGACTCCAGAATAGACCATGTCAGCTACTCCCGTTAAACACAGTAGCAACTATTGAGCCTCTATTCTCTGTCTTTGGTTGGGGCGACCACGGGGAAGAAAAAATCCCCCATGTGGACCGGGAGCACCAATCTCACTCCCACAACCACGAGCCACAGCTCTAATGCGCAGAATTTCTGACCATATAGATCCGGCAACTAGCCGATCAACGGACCGAGTTACCCTAGGGATAACAGCGCAATCCCCTTTAAGAGTCCCTATCGACAAGGGGGTTTACGACCTCGATGTTGGATCAAGACATCCTAATGGTGCAGCCGCTATTAAGGGTTCGTTTGTTCAACGATTAAAGTCTTACGTGATCTGAGTTCAGACCGGAGTAATCCAGGTCAGTTTCTATCTATGACATGTTCTTTTCTAGTACGAAAGGACCGAAAAGAGAAGGCCTATGCCCAAAGCACGCCTTACCCTTACCTAATGAAACTAACTAAAATAGATAAAAGGGCATTTCCTCACGCTAGAGATAATAGCATGTTAAGGTGGCAGAGCCCGGCAACTGCAAAAGACCTAAGCCCTTTTTACGGGGGTTCAAATCCCCTCCTTAACAATGATTTCCACAATTCTTTCAACCATCCTGAACCCTCTAATCCTCATTGTATTTGTACTTCTAGCTGTGGCCCTCCTCACACTAGTCGAACGAAAAGTACTTGGCTATATACAACTACGAAAAGGCCCCAACGTTGTCGGCCCCTATGGCCTCCTCCAACCAATTGCAGATGGATTAAAACTCTTTATAAAAGAACCCGTCCGTCCCTCAACTTCTTCCCCCTTTCTCTTCTTAGCGACCCCAATTCTAGCTCTAACTCTGGCCCTTACCTTATGAACCCCCATACCCCTCCCCTTCCCCATAGCAGACCTAAACCTTGGTATTTTATTTATCCTGGCCCTTTCCAGCCTCGCAGTCTACTCAATTCTAGGATCAGGCTGAGCCTCAAATTCAAAATACGCCCTAATCGGAGCACTACGAGCCGTCGCCCAGACAATTTCTTACGAAGTCAGTATGGGCCTAATCCTCCTAAACGCTATTATTTTTACCGGGGGTTTCACCCTGCAAACCTTCAGCGTGGCCCAAGAAAGTGTATGATTAATCCTGCCCGCCTGGCCCCTTGCCGCAATATGATACATCTCTACATTAGCAGAAACAAACCGAGCCCCCTTTGACCTAACCGAAGGTGAGTCCGAACTAGTCTCGGGGTTTAATGTTGAATACGCAGGAGGGCCCTTCGCACTATTCTTCCTAGCAGAATATGCAAACATCCTCCTAATAAACACTCTCTCCGCTACTCTATTCTTGGGAACATCCCTTTCCCCCTCCTACCCTCTATACACTGCCTCAATAATTATAACCAAGGCAGCCCTCCTCTCCGTTGTGTTCCTCTGAGTTCGAGCCTCTTACCCCCGATTCCGATACGACCAACTTATGCACCTAATCTGAAAAAATTTCCTCCCACTTACACTAGCCTTAGTCATCTGACACCTGGCGCTCCCCATTGCATTTTCTGGGCTACCGCCCCAACTGTAACTTAGGAGCCGTGCCTGAAGCAAAGGATCACTTTGATAGAGTGAACAATGAAGGTTAGAGTCCTTCCGACTCCTTAGAAAAAGGGGCTTGAACCCTACCTGAAGAGATCAAAACTCTTAGTGCTTCCACTACACCATTTTCTAGTAAAGTCAGCTAATACAAGCTTTTGGGCCCATACCCCAAACATGTCGGTTAAATTCCTTCCTTTACTAATGAACCCCTACATCCTAGCAATCCTACTATTCGGCCTAGGCCTCGGGACTACAATTACATTTGCAAGTTCCCACTGGCTTCTTGCTTGAATAGGACTTGAAATTAACACTCTCGCTATTATCCCCCTAATAGCCCAATACCACCACCCCCGGGCAGTCGAAGCCACCACAAAATACTTCCTCACACAAGCTGCTGCAGCAGCCATACTCCTATTTGCCAGCGTTACAAACGCATGACTCTCCGGACAATGAGAAATCCAACAAATAACACACCCCCTTCCCACCACCATAATTATTTTAGCCCTAGCCCTCAAAATCGGATTAGCCCCCTTCCACACATGACTTCCAGAAGTGCTCCAAGGCCTAGACCTTACTACAGGACTTATCCTGTCAACATGACAAAAACTTGCCCCATTCGCCCTCCTCCTCCAAGTTCAACCAACCAATCCAACAATACTCGTCATCCTAGGCCTTCTCTCAACCCTTGTAGGCGGCTGAGGCGGCCTAAACCAAACCCAGCTACGAAAAATCCTTGCCTATTCATCAATCGCCCACCTCGGCTGAATAATTCTAATCCTACAGCTCGCCCCTTCTCTCACACTCCTGACACTCCTCACATATTTTATCATGACATTCTCAACATTCTTAATTTTCAAACTCAACAAAACCACAACAATTAACACACTTGCCACTTCCTGATCAAAAACCCCAGCCCTTGCATCCCTAGCCCCTCTAGTTCTTCTCTCCCTTGGAGGCCTTCCTCCATTAACAGGATTTATGCCTAAATGACTGATCCTCCAAGAACTGACCAAACATGAACTTGCCCCTACAGCCACCCTAGCAGCACTCTCTGCCCTCCTCAGCCTCTACTTCTACCTACGCCTCTCCTACGCCATGACCCTGACAATTTCCCCTAACAACCTCACTGGAACCACCCCATGACGTTTCACCTCCTCCCAATTTACCCTCCCCCTTGCTATTACCACCTCCTCAACAATCCTACTACTCCCCCTCACTCCAACAATCCTGACGCTCCTGCCCACCTAGAGACTTAGGATAGCACTCAGACCAAGGGCCTTCAAAGCCCTAAGCGGGAGTGAAAATCTCCCAGTCCCTGATAAGACTTGCGGGGCACTAACCCACATCTCCTGCATGCAAAACAGATACTTTAATTAAGCTAAAGCCTTCCTAGATGGGTAGGCCTCGATCCTACAGCCTCTTAGTTAACAGCTAAGTGCTCTAACCAGCGAGCTTCCATCTACCTTTCCCCGCCTATCCGGGCAGAGGCGGGGAAAGCCCCGGCAAGTAATTAGCTTGCTTCTTAAGATTTGCAATCTTACATGATAACACCTCGGAGCTTGGTAAGAAGAGGGCTCAAACCTCTGTATATGGGGCTACAATCCACCGCTTACTCAGCCATCTTACCCCTACCTGTGGCAATCACACGTTGACTCTTCTCAACCAACCATAAAGACATCGGCACCCTCTATCTAGTATTTGGTGCCTGAGCTGGAATAGTGGGCACTGCCCTGAGCCTTCTCATCCGAGCAGAACTAAGCCAACCTGGCGCTCTCCTAGGGGACGACCAGATCTATAATGTAATCGTAACTGCTCACGCCTTCGTGATGATTTTCTTTATAGTAATACCAATCATGATTGGAGGGTTCGGAAATTGACTTGTCCCTTTAATGATCGGCGCACCAGACATAGCATTTCCTCGAATAAACAACATGAGCTTTTGACTCCTTCCCCCATCATTCCTCCTTCTCTTAGCGTCATCAGCAGTTGAAGCAGGGGCTGGAACAGGATGAACTGTCTACCCGCCGCTCGCTAGCAATTTAGCACACGCCGGAGCGTCCGTCGACTTAACCATTTTCTCCCTTCATCTGGCAGGTGTCTCCTCAATTTTAGGCGCCATCAATTTTATTACGACTATTATTAACATGAAACCCCCTGCAATCTCTCAATACCAAACCCCCCTCTTCGTATGGGCAGTTCTTATCACGGCCGTCCTTCTTCTCCTGTCCCTCCCAGTTCTTGCTGCTGGAATCACAATACTCCTGACAGATCGAAACCTAAACACCTCCTTCTTTGACCCTGCAGGAGGAGGAGACCCAATTCTCTACCAACACCTATTCTGAGTCTTTGGACATCCAGAAGTCTACATCCTCATCCTTCCTGGCTTTGGCATGATCTCCCATATTGTCGCATACTATGCCGGCAAAAAAGAGCCTTTCGGCTACATAGGAATGGTATGAGCCATGATGGCCATCGGCCTACTAGGTTTCATCGTTTGAGCCCACCACATGTTTACTGTCGGTATGGACGTAGACACTCGTGCATACTTTACATCCGCCACAATAATCATTGCCATCCCAACAGGTGTAAAAGTCTTTAGCTGACTAGCAACCCTACACGGAGGGTCTGTGAAATGAGAAACGCCCCTCCTTTGAGCCCTAGGCTTCATCTTCCTATTCACAGTAGGCGGGCTCACAGGAATCGTCTTAGCCAACTCCTCACTAGACATCGTCCTACATGATACATACTATGTAGTAGCCCACTTCCACTACGTCCTCTCTATAGGCGCAGTATTTGCCATCATAGGAGGCTTCGTACACTGATTCCCACTATTCTCTGGCTATACCCTCCATGAAACATGAACAAAAATTCACTTTGGAGTAATGTTCGTGGGTGTCAACCTCACCTTCTTCCCACAACACTTCCTAGGGCTAGCAGGGATACCCCGACGATATTCTGACTACCCAGACGCCTATACCCTTTGAAACACCATTTCTTCAATAGGCTCCCTAATCTCCCTAGTGGCGGTAATTATGTTCCTCTACATCATCTGAGAAGCATTCGTTACTAAACGAGAAGTAATGACAGTAGAACTAACTTCCACAAATGTAGAGTGACTGCACGGATGCCCTCCCCCCTACCACACCTTTGAAGAACCTGCCTTCGTACTAGTTCAACAAACTTCTTCCACACCCTAAAACCTCTCAACTAACACCTTCATGAACTCACAACGAGAAAGGGAGGAATTGAACCCCCATAAATTGGTTTCAAGCCAACCACATCACCGTTCTGCCACTTTCTTTATAAAGACGCTAGTAAAATCAGCCATTACACCACTTTGTCAAGGTGGAGTCGTGGGTTAAACCCCCGCGCGTCTTGATATGGCCTACCCCTCTCAACTAGGATTCCAAGATGCAGCTTCCCCTCTTATGGAGGAGCTCCTCCACTTTCACGATCACGCCCTAATAATCCTCCTCCTAATTAGTACCTTTGTCCTTTATATTATCGTAGCCATGGTTTCAACCAAATTAACTAACAGTTTTATCTTAGACTCCCAAGAAATTGAAATTATTTGAACGATCCTGCCCGCTATAATCTTGATTCTCATTGCCCTTCCATCACTTCGCATTCTTTATCTAATAGACGAAATCAACGACCCCCACCTTACAATTAAAGCCATGGGCCATCAATGATATTGAAGCTACGAATACACAGACTACGAAGACCTTGGATTTGACTCCTACATGATCCCCACACAAGACCTCGCCCCCGGACAATTCCGCCTACTTGAAGCAGATCACCGAATAGTAATCCCCGTTGAATCCCCAACCCGTGTATTGGTCTCCGCCGAAGATGTCCTTCACTCTTGGGCAGTCCCCTCCCTAGGAGTAAAAATAGACGCAGTCCCTGGCCGCCTAAACCAGGTAGCCTTTGTCGCATCCCGCCCCGGCGTATTCTACGGACAATGCTCTGAAATCTGTGGTGCAAACCACAGCTTTATGCCAATTGTGGTTGAAGCAGTCCCACTAACACATTTCGAAAACTGATCATCTCTAATACTTGAAGACGCCTCGCTAAGAAGCTAAACTGGGCACAGCGTTAGCCTTTTAAGCTAAAGATTGGTGGCTCCCAACCACCCTTAGCGAAATGCCACAACTTAACCCCGCTCCTTGATTCCTCATCCTTGTCTTTTCTTGATTTGTGTTCCTAACCATTATCCCCCCAAAAATCGTAGCTCACACAACCCCCAACGAGCCCGCTTCCCAAAGCACAGAAAAACCTAAAACTGAGACTTGAAACTGACCATGACACTAAGCTTCTTTGACCAATTCATAAGCCCCGTCTTCCTAGGCATCCCCCTGATCGCCCTAGCATTAACCCTCCCATGAGCCCTCTTCCCCAAACCAACAACTCGATGACTCAACAACCGCCTATTAACCCTACAAAGCTGATTTATTAATAACTTTACACAACAAATCTTTCAGCCCCTAAACGTCGCCGGCCACAAATGGGCCCTACTCCTCGCCTCCTTAATAGTATTCTTAATTACACTCAATCTTCTAGGCCTCCTTCCATACACCTTCACCCCCACCACACAACTATCCCTCAATATAGCATTTGCTGTCCCTCTATGACTTGCCACCATCATCATTGGCATGCGAAACCAACCAACACATGCCCTAGGCCACCTTCTTCCAGAAGGCACCCCCACCCTCCTGATCCCCGTGCTGATTATTATCGAAACAATTAGCTTATTTATCCGCCCTCTGGCACTAGGCGTTCGACTTACAGCCAATCTCACAGCAGGCCACCTCCTAATTCAACTTATCTCTACTGCCACATTCGTCCTTCTACCCCTCATGCCTACAGTAGCCTTCCTGACAGCAGCACTCCTACTCCTACTATCTTTACTGGAAGTAGCGGTTGCCATGATCCAAGCATATGTCTTCGTACTTCTCTTAAGCCTCTACCTACAAGAAAACATCTAATGGCCCATCAAGCACATGCATACCACATAGTCGACCCTAGCCCTTGACCTCTTACAGGTGCAATAGCCGCCCTCCTTATGACCTCCGGCCTGGCAATATGATTTCATTTTAACTCAACAACACTCATAACCCTAGGTCTAATTCTACTGCTCCTCACCATGTACCAGTGATGACGGGATATTATCCGAGAAGGAACATTTCAGGGACACCACACTCCCCCTGTCCAAAAAGGCCTCCGATATGGAATAATCCTGTTTATCACTTCGGAAGTATTCTTCTTCCTAGGCTTTTTCTGAGCTTTCTACCATTCAAGCTTAGCACCCACCCCCGAACTAGGAGGATGCTGACCCCCTACAGGCATCATCACCCTTAACCCTTTCGAAGTCCCGCTGCTAAATACCGCTGTCCTTTTAGCTTCCGGAGTTACAGTCACCTGAGCACACCACAGCATCATGGAAGGAGGCCGCAAAGAAGCCATCCAATCCCTAACCCTAACCATCCTACTTGGCTTTTATTTCACCTTCCTTCAAGCAATAGAATACTATGAAGCCCCCTTTACAATTGCAGACGGAGTCTACGGCTCCACTTTCTTTGTAGCTACCGGATTCCACGGACTACACGTAATTATCGGCTCAACCTTCCTTGCCGTATGTCTATTACGACAAGTACAATACCACTTTACATCCGACCACCACTTCGGTTTCGAAGCAGCCGCTTGATACTGACACTTCGTAGATGTCGTCTGACTATTCTTGTATATCTCCATCTACTGATGAGGATTTTATCTTTCTAGTATTCAAAGCTAGTACAAGTGACTTCCAATCACCCGGTCTTGGTTAAAATCCAAGGAAAGATAAATGAATTTGGTGTCATCAACCTTAGCCATTTCGACGGTATTATCCCTTGTCCTAGCCTTTGTGTCCTTTTGGCTCCCGCAAATAAACCCAGACTATGAAAAACTATCACCATACGAATGCGGATTTGACCCGCTCGGCACTGCTCGGCTCCCCTTTTCCCTCCGCTTCTTCCTTGTCGCCATCCTTTTCCTCCTATTCGACCTGGAAATTGCCCTCTTGCTCCCCCTTCCCTGAGGAGACCAACTACCCTCTCCACTAACAACATTCGCATGAGCATCAACCATCCTAATCCTACTTACCCTGGGTCTAATTTACGAATGATTGCAAGGAGGACTCGAATGAGCGGAATAGGCAGTTAGTTTAAATAAAACCTTTGATTTCGGCTCAAAAACTTGTGGTTAAACTCCATAATTGCCTGATGACCCCTACCCACTTCGCCTTCTCATCCGCCTTCCTTCTAGGCCTAGCAGGCCTGGCATTCAACCGAGCACACCTCCTCTCCGCTCTCCTATGCTTAGAGGGAATGATACTATCCCTCTTTATTGCCCTCTCTGTATGAACCCTTCAACTTAGCTCTATAAGTTTCTCAGTCACACCAATGATCCTCCTGGCTTTTTCAGCCTGTGAAGCAAGCGCTGGACTAGCACTGCTAGTTGCAACTGCTCGTACCCACGGCACTGACCGACTAAAAAACCTTAACCTCCTACAATGCTAAAAGTCCTCATCCCTACTATTATGCTTGCCCTAACTGCCTGAATCATCCCCGTCAAACAACTCTGATCCACTGCCCTCGCCTACAGCCTAATCATCGCACTCATTAGCCTAAAATGGTTAATCAACCCTATAGAAACCGGCTGATCCTTTTTAGGCCTCCACATAGCCACAGATTCACTCTCCACCCCTCTACTAGTCCTCACCTGCTGACTCCTCCCCCTAATAATCCTTGCAAGCCAAAACCATGTCTCCCCCGAACCTGAAAACCGCCAACGAATATACATTACCCTCCTAACCTCCCTTCAAATCTTCCTAATCCTAGCTTTCGGCGCTACCGAAATAATCATGTTCTACGTGATATTTGAAGCTACTCTTATCCCCACGCTAATCATCATTACACGTTGAGGAAACCAAGCAGAACGGCTTAACGCCGGCACCTACTTTTTATTCTACACCCTAGCAGGGTCTCTCCCCCTATTAGTAGCCCTGCTCCTCCTCCAAAACAACACAGGAAGCCTCTCCCTCCTAACTCTACAATTCAGCCCTCCTGTCCTGCTACTATCATACGCGGACAAATTATGATGGGCAGGCTGCTTAATTGCATTCCTTGTTAAAATACCACTATATGGCGCCCACCTGTGACTCCCCAAAGCCCACGTTGAGGCCCCAATCGCAGGCTCAATAGTCCTTGCTGCTGTTCTTCTAAAACTAGGCGGCTACGGCATGATGCGAATAATAATTATGCTAGAACCCCTAACCAAAGAACTAAGTTACCCCTTCATTATTCTTGCACTATGAGGCATTATCATAACTGGCTCCATCTGCCTCCGCCAAACTGACCTAAAATCACTAATCGCCTACTCTTCAGTCAGCCACATAGGCCTTGTTGCAGCAGGAATCCTAATTCAAACACCCTGAGGATTTTCAGGAGCCCTAATTCTCATAATCGCCCACGGACTCACCTCCTCTGCCTTATTCTGCCTTGCCAACACCAACTATGAGCGCACCCACAGCCGTACAATAGTACTAGCCCGAGGTCTTCAAATAGCCTTGCCACTAATGACTACCTGGTGATTCACCGCAAGCCTTGCAAACCTTGCCCTCCCTCCACTTCCCAATTTAATGGGGGAGCTAATAATCATTACCTCCCTGTTTAACTGATCATGATGAACCCTCATCCTCACAGGGGCTGGCACTCTGATCACAGCAGCCTACTCACTATACATGTTCCTAATAACACAACGAGGCCCCCTCCCTCAGCACATCATTGCCCTAGACCCCTCACACTCCCGAGAGCACCTACTAATAGCCCTTCACCTTCTCCCCCTCCTTCTTCTCATCCTCAAGCCCGAGCTAATCTGAGGTTGAACAGCTTGTAGACATAGTTTAACAAAAATATTAGATTGTGATTCTAAAGACAGAGGTTAAAACCCTCTTGTCCACCCGAGAGAGGCTCCCAGCAACGAAAACTGCTAATTTTCGCGACTTTGGTTAAACTCCAAGGCTCACTCGCAGCTATTAAAGGATAACAGTTCATCCATTGGTCTTAGGAACCAAAAACTCTTGGTGCAAATCCAAGTAGTAGCTGCCATGTTCAACACCCCTCTTATTATAGCATCCAGCATGACCACCGCTTTTCTGCTTTTAGCCTACCCCCTCCTCACCACTTTACCCTCTCCCACTCTTGGCCCTGATTGAGCCATGCTAAAGGTCAAAAAAGCAGTTAAAATAGCCTTTTTCGTCACCCTCTTACCCCTCTTCATCCTCCTCCACGAAGGGGCAGAAGTAATCTCTACCAACTGAAGCTGAATAAACGTCCTGTCTTTTGACATCAACATCAGCTTTAAATTTGACTTCTACTCCATCATCTTTACCCCCATTGCACTCTATGTGACCTGGGCCATCCTAGAATTTGCCTCTTGATACATACACGCAGACCCCAACATAAACCGCTTTTTCAAATATTTACTAGTATTTCTAATCGCCATGATTATCCTAGTTACAGCAAACAACCTATTTCAGTTTTTTATTGGCTGAGAGGGCGTAGGAATTATATCTTTCCTCCTCATTGGCTGATGGCATGGTCGAGCAGACGCCAACACAGCAGCCCTCCAAGCAGTCGTCTACAACCGAGTGGGGGACATCGGCCTAATCCTTTCGATAGCATGAATCGCCACCACTTTCAACTCATGAGAAATACAACAAATCTTTACAGCCGCCAAAGACTTTGACCTCACCTACCCCCTAATAGGACTGGTCCTCGCCGCTACAGGTAAGTCAGCACAATTTGGCCTCCACCCTTGACTGCCTTCCGCAATAGAAGGCCCTACCCCAGTCTCTGCCCTACTCCACTCCAGCACCATGGTCGTCGCAGGAATCTTCCTACTTATCCGAATAAGCCCCCTATTAGAACAGAACCAGACCATTTTAACCATATGTCTCTGCCTAGGCGCTTTAACAACCTTATTCACCGCAACCTGCGCTCTAACCCAAAACGACATCAAAAAAATCGTTGCTTTCTCTACATCCAGCCAACTAGGCCTAATAATAGTCGCAATCGGACTCAACCAACCCCAACTAGCCTTCCTCCACATCTGCACCCACGCCTTCTTTAAAGCAATGCTCTTCATCTGCTCCGGCTCAATCATTCACAGCCTAAATGACGAACAAGACATTCGAAAAATAGGAGGAATACATCGCCTGGCCCCTCTCACATCCTCATGCTTAATTATCGGCAGCCTAGCTCTTACAGGAACCCCCTTCCTAGCAGGCTTCTTCTCCAAAGACGCAATTATTGAAGCCCTAAACACCTCCCACTTAAACGCCTGAGCCCTCGTCCTAACTCTTCTAGCTACCTCTTTTACCGCGGTCTACAGCCTTCGAATCATCTTCTTTGTCTCCCTTGGCCGCCCTCGATTCATCCCCCTCGCCCCCATCGATGAGAACAACCCAGCCCTAATCAACCCCCTTATACGACTAGCCGCAGGTAGCATTATTGCAGGTCTCCTGATCACCCAAAACATCACCCCCCTAAAAACTCCTGTCATATCAATACCTCCCGTCCTAAAACTAGCTGCCCTAATCGTAACAATCCTCGGACTACTTATTGCGCTAGACCTCGCATCACTCACTTCAAAACAACACAAAACAGTCCCATTCCTGGCCCCACACCATTTCTCCGTCATACTAGGCTTCTACCCCACAGTTATCCACCGCCTCCCCCCTAAAATCAACCTGATTCTAGGACAAGCCATTGCCTCCCAAATGGTCGACTACACCTGACTAGAAAAAATCGGCCCAAAATCTGTGACATACCTCAACTTTGCCCTAACCACCTATATTAGCAACATCCAACGAGGCCTAATCAAAATCTATCTCTCACTCTTCTTCCTAACCCAGGTCCTCGCCGTAATCCTTGTCATATTCTTCTTTTACTAAACGGCCCGAAGAGCTCCTCGATTTAACCCCCGAGTCAACTCCAACACAACAAACAAGGTTAATAATAGTACCCACCCCCCAACAATCAAAACCCCTCCTCCCATTGAATATAACAAGGCTACCCCTCCAACATCCCCTCGAAGAACTGCCATTTCATTCAACTCCTCCCCCGTGAACCAAGCACCCCAATATCACTCCCCTCAAAATAAAAACATCGCAAATAACACCCCCGTCATATAGGCCAAGAGCATGCCCAACACAGGCCAACTCCCTCAACTCTCAGGATATGGCTCCGCAGCAAGAGCTGCGGAGTATGCAAACACAACCAGCATCCCTCCCAAATAAATTAAAACTAATACTAAAGATAGAAAAGACCCCCCACACCCAACCAAGATACCACACCCCATGCCCGCCACAATTACCAGCCCTAACGCGGCAAAGTATGGTGATGGGTTAGAAGCAACTGCCGCTAACCCAAAAACTAACCCAAATAAAAATACAACTATAACAAGCGCCATAGTTCTTACCAAGACTCTAACTAGGACTAATGGCTTGAAAAACCACCGTTGTTATTCAACTATAAGAACACTGATGGCCAACATTCGAAAAACCCACCCCCTCCTTAAAATCGCAAACGATGCACTAATTGACCTCCCAGCCCCAGCAAACATTTCTGCATGATGAAACTTTGGCTCCCTACTAGGACTTTGCCTCATTGCCCAAATTGTTACAGGACTTTTCCTTGCAATACACTACACACCTGACACAGCATCCGCCTTCTCTTCCGTAGCCCACATCTGCCGAGACGTAAACTACGGCTGACTCATCCGAAACATGCACGCCAACGGCGCATCTTTCTTCTTCATCTGTATCTACCTTCACATCGGCCGAGGCCTTTACTATGGTTCCTACCTTTACAAAGAAACATGAAATGTTGGAGTCGTCCTGCTCCTCCTGGTTATGATAACCGCATTCGTAGGATATGTCCTTCCCTGAGGCCAAATATCTTTCTGAGGCGCTACCGTAATTACAAACCTCCTCTCTGCCGTCCCCTACATCGGAGACTCTTTAGTACAATGAATTTGAGGGGGCTTCTCAGTAGACAATGCTACCCTAACACGATTTTTTGCCTTTCACTTCCTTCTCCCCTTCATCATCCTAGCAATAACCTTAGTCCACCTAATTTTTCTCCACGAAACAGGCTCAAACAACCCCCTTGGCCTAAACTCAGACGCAGACAAAATCCCATTCCACCCCTACTTCACCTACAAAGACCTCCTAGGCTTTGCAATCCTCCTGATCGCACTAGCATCTCTAGCATTATTTGCCCCCAACCTTCTAGGCGACCCAGATAACTTTACCCCTGCAAACCCACTAGTAACACCACCCCACATTAAACCCGAATGATACTTCCTCTTTGCATACGCCATCCTACGGTCCATCCCAAACAAACTAGGAGGCGTCCTTGCACTCCTGTGCTCAATCCTCGTCTTAATAGTCGTTCCCATCCTTCACACATCTAAACACCGAAGCCTGACATTCCGACCCCTCACACAATTCTTCTTCTGAGTCCTAGTCGCAGACGTTATGATCCTCACTTGAATCGGAGGCATGCCAGTAGAAGACCCTTATATTATTATCGGCCAAATTGCATCCCTACTTTACTTCTCGCTATTCTTAATTCTCATGCCAGCCGCAAGTTGACTTGAAAATAAAATCCTTCTATGATGATGTATTAGTAGCTCAGTCTTTAGAGCCCCGGTTTTGTAATCCGGAGGTCGAAGGTTAAAATCCTTCCTACTACAAGATCTTTTGCATTTTCCCCGAGCTCTGCCACCCGCTCTCTCAAAGAGAGAAGAATTTAACTCCTATCTCTAGCTCCCAAAGCTAGAATTTTGAACTTAAACTACTCCTTGTATGACATATTTTATGACATATATGTATTTACCCCATACATCTATATAAATGCTATTATGCAATATTAATGTTTTAAATACAAATAAAGAATATAAGAAATACCATTGAAATGTATCCCCTTCTTGCATTAAATATTTATGACAGTCGGATAAAAGACTAAAAACATATAATTTCAAATTTCAATTCTTCCAACCAGAGTATTTAATAGTGTATCTTAAAACGTTAATATATTTATTCATCGAAATAAACGTGATAAAATCACTTATTAACTTATGCATCCCGTATTAAATCGCACAGTAAGAACCGATCATCAGTTGAACCTCCGGAATAACTCTTATTGAAAGTGAGGGACAATAACTGTGGGGGTAACACATCTTGCACTATTCCTGGCATTTGGTTCCTATTTCAGGGCCATAACATTGTTCTAACCCCATTCATTTCTTGAAGCTTGCATAAGTTAATGCTTTTAATACATGCCCTCGTTACCCAACATGCCGAGCATTCTTTCTAGAGGGTTTGGGGTTTTTTTTTCTTTTTTCCTTTTCGCCTGGCATTTCAGAGTGTAAGAACGAAAAGACGATTTAAGGTGGGATAATTTCTTGGATTCAAATAAATTTGAATTCAATTAATTAAGGATATGAATTCGAAGGTATGGCATAACTGATTTCAAGAGCATAATCCTCCTAAAACATCCCCCTACAACTCCAAAACACACCCAACTTGAATAGAGCTTTCATGGGACTGCTAACTAAAAGGTTTATGGGGAAAACCCCCCTACCCCCCTAAACTCCTAAAGTTCGTGATATTCCTGAAAACCCCCCGGAAACAGGAAAAACCTTAGAAGCTTTTATAGACTACATGCACCACACGCTAGCCCTAAAACAACAAAGTAACCCCCACAACAGACCAAAATTCACAAAATAAAATATTTAAACAATGCTCTGTTTTAGTATTAACTTTTATAAATTATATTAACAGCTAACTAGAATACGACACTAAAACTGTACTTCTATTTCAGTATTAACTTTCATTTAATTGCACTCACCCCCGGCCAAGTTACCACAACTAAACCTGCCCTCCCAAACATCAACCGCCCCAAACACATTTACTCTAAAGCACATACCCC